ACTTCTACGAATAGCTCTTAATGCTGCATCTCTTCCGAGACCGGGACCTTTTATCATGACTTCTGCTCGTTGCATGCCTTGATCTGTTACTGTTCGAATAGCATTTGCTGCTGCGGTTTGAGCGGCAAATGGTGTCCCCCTTCGTGTACCCTTGAAGCCACACGAACCGGCAGAGGACCAACAAATCACCCGACCCCGTACATCTGTAACAGTCACAATCGTATTGTTGAAACTAGCTTGAACATAAATAACACCCTTTGGTATTTTACGAGGATGCTTACGCGAACCAATACGTCCATTTTTACGTGAACCAATTTTTGGTATAGGTTTTGCCATATTTTATTATTTTAAAAAATATAAGTCCGAAATATATGGATATATCCATTTCCTGTCAAAAACGGATTCTTTACTATTTTCTATCTTAATGTTATTCTATTTCTACTAAGTGAAATATCAAGCAATAAATAATATTTGTTATAATACTTATAACATAGAATAGATTCTAATATAGAATCTATACTATATTTTTGTTTTGATTTAATATTTAAGTGAATTAACTATCAATATAATACAATTTTTTGAATTTAAATATTTATGGATTTGTGCATTCGGTACTTTCTTTAAAATAGAAAGCCCTTGTTTTGTGAAAATATTATCCTTGTCTTTGTTTATGTCTTGGATTGGAACAAATTACTATAATTCGCCCTCGTCTGCGGATCAATCGACATTTTTCACAAATTTTACGAACAGAGGCTCCTATTTTCATATTTCTCATCCCTTAACTTAATGCTGAATCTATTTATTGGAAGAAAATAGGGTTTCCTTATTACATTTTTTACTTTCCCGGTCATCGTATTGTATCGTCGTATAAATATAAAAGAAGAGTACGTCCAATTTTCTTGGAAACATAGCCCAGAATCTTATTTCAATTCTATTTTTTCTATTAAAGGAACCTGGAATATACCTTGAGAAGTTATTCAGTAATTAAATCTTAATGAATTTTTTTATTTCTATTCTAGTTAAAACCTCTTGAAACATTCACTAATGTATTAGGATTACAAGTAATATTAGAAATTTGTGTTTTCTCTCTCCATTGACAAGAATGGATAGAAGTTTTTTATATAATTCGGATATTAAGAATATCCCAAAAATTACCATATATAACATAAAACTTCTCCGCCGATTCTTTCTAACCGAGCCTCTCGATCTGTCATTATACCTCTAGAAGTAGAAAGAATTACAACCCCCATACCTCCTAAAATTCTAGGAATTCGTTGATAGTTAGAATAGATTCGGAGACCTGGTGTACTGATCCGTTTTAAATTTAAAAACGTTTTAGATGATCCTTTCCTATTTCTTCTATATCGTAGAGTTAAAACTAAAAAGTATTTGTTGTTTTCCCGATGTTTTCTGACGTTTTCAACAAAACCCTCTCGTAAAAGTATTTTAACAATGTTTTCGATAATATTAGTAAGTGGTATTTGAACTGTTCTTTTTCTATTCATGTCAGCATTGCGTATCAAGGTTATTATATCAGCGATCGTATCCTTACCCATGAGAAATGAAAATGATTGTTGTTCCTTACTTTCAATATAATCAACGTGCTCCCATTTTTTGATTCAATAAAATATCTAATTATTGAATATGAGAATATAATAATACTCTATATATAGAAAATCTTATTATAATCTAATAGGATAATGTACATATATATAGAATATTCTCAAACTAAAAAAAAATAGAATATTAGAAAATGAACTTTTATACTAATTTGGAATTCTGAATTCTATTTTTTTATAGAATTCAGAATTTTTGAATATATAAATAATAAATATATATGTTTCATTCCTTATTTTTTCTATCTATAATATATATTATAGATATATATATTATTATTTTGATTTATTTTTTTTAATATTAATTAAATTAATTATTAAATGATATACCTATATCATGATCTCGTATTATAATACCTCGGGTGCTAATGAAACTATTTTAGTAAAATTTAACTTTCTCAATTCTCGAGGTATTGCGCAAAAAATTCGAGTTCCTTTTGGATTTCCTTCTTTATCAATTACAACCGCAGCATTATCATCATACTTTATTATCATACCATTACTACGTTTGAGTTCTTTACAAGTACGTACAATTACAGCTCTGATCACTTGTGATCTTTCTAACGGCGTATTTGGTACTGCTTTTTTGATTACAGCAACAACAATGTCACCAATATAAGCATACCGTCGATTACTAGCTCCTATGATTCGAATACACATCAATTCGCGAGCTCCACTATTATCGGCTACATTTAAATAGGTTTGAGGTTGAATCATATCATTTTTTTTTTTATCTTTCAGTCAAAAAGTTGAAGTAAAAAAAATATTCTGTGTTCAAAAAAAAAAAAGAAATCCACAATTGCAATTTTTTTTCATACTAAAGACCTCTTTCCTTCGAATGATTATTCTGAAAGAATGAATTGAGTTCGTATAGGCATTTTCGATGCTGCTATTGAAATAGCTTTTCGAGCTATAGTTTCTGAGACCCCACTCATTTCATAAAGTATTTTGCCGGGTTTAACGACAGCTACCCAATATTCGGGAGATCCCTTTCCCGAACCCATACGCGTTTCGGTAGGTCTTACTGTAACAGGTTTGTCTGGAAAGATGCGTACCCATATTTGTCCACCCCGACGGACATTTCGTGACATTGCCCGGCGACCTGCTTCTATTTGTCTAGATGTGATCCAAGCGGGTTCAAGTGCCTGAAGAGCATATTTTCCGAAGCAAATACGATTACCTCGATAGGCTCTTCCTTTCATTCTTCCTCGATGTTGTTTACGAAATCTGGTTCTTTTAGGGTTATAGTTGATGGTTGTTTCTCAATTCCATCTCTATTACAGAACCGTACATGAGATTTTCACCTCATACGGCTCCTCACGAATAAAAAAAAATAACATACACCCATTAGAAATTTGTATATCTTGCTTTGATATATATTGTTTTGGTATAAGATTCTAATTCTAACGAATCTGTATTTGTCTTTTTTTTTTTTTTATTATCATATCGGATTGGCAAAAATTTTGAAATAAAAAAAAAAATTATCGCGGGCGGATATTTACTCTTTCATTATCAATTTCAGATGGAATGTAGGGTTAGTCCACACAATTCCTCAAAAAACAATGAATGGTTCTTAGTTTCTTCCGCCATCCCACCTAATGAATTATTAAGATTTGTTTTTTTTTTTTACTTTTTAAAATAAAAAAAAAAAAATTATCTTAGGTATTCACAGGTTCCTTCGTTCCCATCGCTTTTCGATTTATGTTTAGGTCTAAATTCTACAATGGAGCCTGTTTAATAAGATTTTATTTTCATAAAATTTTATTATTTATTTGTTGAATCAACCTTCTCAGTTTTATTGATTCGCGGCTCTGGATTCGTTTATTCTAGGAATATATTCCATCCATTATGGATTAATTTTGAATATGGATGCTTTATTACACTACCTTTTATGAGATGACCCATAGACCTTTACATATTAGAATTCTATATCATTGATATCTTTTTTTCTCTCTTTCTTTCACCTCTTCGTTTATCTGTATATTCTTATTGCTTTACAACTCATAATCAGATTCGTTTTTATTTCCGTTTTCAGTTGCTATAATTATATAACCACATATATCTTTATTTAGATTTTTTATTTGAACGGGTTCTTTATATCCAGATAATGCGAAGCGATGAGTAGGTTATTAGTTCGTTAGTTCTTTATTAAAAAATTCTACGAATTTTTGTTTTAATTGAACCACTCGAAAAAAACCAACGAGTCGCACACTAAGCATAGCAATTCCCTCACTATAAAATAATTATTAAAATTTTTTATTTATTGAATCTTATAAAATTTGTCATTTTTTCTTTTGGAATAAGAATATATTAAAAATTCCTCATTTTTTGGTTTAGCTAAAGATGGAAGCTTAAAGATACCGAAAAGTTTATTATTCTTTGTTTAGAAATATCCAAACTTTGATCCCTAATACCCCATAAATAGTTCGAACTGGATAGGAACAATAATCAATTTTAGCTCGAATGGTTTGTAGAGGAACCCTACCTTCTCTGATCCATTCGACACGTGCAATTTCTTTTCCGTCGATACGTCCCGCAATTTGTACTTGAACTCCTTTTGTACCCGCCTGTTCAGCTAATTCTATAGCTTTTTTGATTGCTTTTCGAAATGGAATTCTATTCTTTAATTGTCCGGCTATAAATTCTGCAAGAATATTAGGGTCTCTATAAGCATTTGGAATTCTTGTAATTGCAATGTTGAGTTTTCGGTTCACACAATTCAGTTTTTTTTGCACATTTATCTGTAATTCTTCGATTCTTCGAGGCTTACCCTCGATTAATAACTTGGGAACTGCCATATAGATTATGACTTGAATCAGATCGATTCTTTTTTTAATCTTTATCCGTCCAATTCCCTCGACACCAGAGGATATTCTTATCGTTTTTTGTATATAATTCTTGATACAATCTCGTATTATTTTATCTTCTTTTAGATTCTCGGAATAATCTGTTGGTTGTGCAAACCAAATAGAATCATGACTTTGAGTTGTACCAAGTCTGAAACCAAGCGGATGTATTTTTTGTCCCATAATTCCTCACTACTCTATATAAAATGATACGACTTATTTGTCTACTTTTTTATCTTTTTGTTATATATCTTTATGACTCATTGACTTAGTTCGTTGAAATTTAGATTGTGACTAGCATTTGCTGCTGCAGAATAAACCAATTAAAAAAAAATGTTAACGACGAGATCTATTATCATTTTTCGCATATCCTAGGACGTTTCGAGTAGGTGAAAACTCTCCCAATTTATGGCCTACCATACGATCTGTTATATAAATAGGTAAATGCTCTTTTCCATTATGGATAGCAATGGTATGCCCAATCATTGTAGGTATAATGGTAGATGCTCTGGACCAAGTTATTATTATTTCTTTTTCTCCTTTTGTGTTAAGCTTATTAATTTTTCTTAATAAATGATTCGCTACAAAAGGATTTTTTTTTAGTGAACGTCCCATAGTTAATTATTCCTCTTATAATTTACAAAAAAGTGAATTTTTCCTCTTATATTTAAAAAAATAAAATCATATTATTTAATGTCATAGTAAATCACTCTTTTATTTTTTTTCTTTTGTATTGTAATTGTAAAGACGAAGAAACAAATTCGATTTTCTCTACTCTACTATTTATACTGTCTACTCTAACACTATTTACTACGGCGACGAAGAATCAAATTATCACTATATTTATTCCTTTTTCTACTTCTTCTTCCAAGTGCAGGATAGCCCCACGGAGTTACTGGTTTTTTTCTACCAATTGGGGCCCTCCCTTCACCACCCCCATGGGGATGGTCTACAGGGTTCATAACAACTCCTCTTACTACAGGGCGCCTACCTAGCCAACGTTTAGATCCGGCTTTGCCCAAATTTTTCTGGTTTACCCCAACATTCCCCACTTGTCCGACTGTTGCTGAGCATTTTTTAGATATCAAACGGACCTCTCCAGAAGGTAATTTTAATGTTGCCGATTTCCCCTCTTTTGCAATCAGTTTCGCTACAGCACCTGCTGCTCTAGCTAATTGTCCACCCTTTCCGGGTGTGATTTCTATATTATGTATGGCCGTGCCTAAGGGCATATCGGTTGAAGTAGATTCTTCTTTTTTATCAATCAAAATCCCTTCCCAAACTGTACAAGCTTCTTCCAAAGCATACGGCTTTCTGGATGTATATAATGATATCTATACAGATGGATCTTCTATATGGTAGAATTCTTATTCTTATATATATATGGCATAATGAAATACCGCATGAGTGGATATATTAATAATATAGGAATCTAAATCTCCATCTGCCGAATCACTCGTGTTATGATCTTCTACATCCTAGGTCTTCGCGTTCCTTCATCTGGCTTATGTTCTTCATATAGCATTCAGACCGAATGACTCTATGAAATTACGTCGCAACTTCCACATAGTACGGGTAACGTAGGAGACATTTCTATTTATCCCAGGGGGAATCCTTAGAATTACCACAGCTTAGCTTTCAATTTGCCTCTGACCATCAAATGAAATGTGAATAACCCTTGTCTCGTCCCCTCTTTGAAACAAGTGTCGCTTCTTGTTCTGTCGGTGCTTGAAACAATTTTGTCTTCTCCATATTACTATATATCTAGGGTCAATAATTTTATATGAGGAACTACTGAACTCAATCACTTGCTGCCGTTACTCTTCAGTTTTCTGTTGAAGTCTATCCTGTAGAGGTACTCCAATTGGATCAGTGATCGATTTCTAGGTTTCGCCGTAAACCTAATTGGTTACTTCCAATTACGTAAATCAATAGTTCAAACCGCACTCAAAGGTAGGGCATTTCCCATTTTTATAGGAACTTCGGTACCATAAACAATGGTATCTCCAATTCTAGCCCCTCTCGGGTGTAATATATATCTTTTCTCACCATCCCCATAGTGTATGAGACAAATGTATGCATTTCGATTAGGGTCGTATTCTATAGTTACAATTCTACCATATATGTCTTTGTCATTCCGTCGAAAATCTATTTTCCGGTATAGACGCTTATGACCTCCCCCTCGATGCCCTGCGGTAATGATTCCTCTGGCATTTCGTCCTTTACCACAACGACGCTTTCCATAAATCAAACGATTTCGTGAATTTGATTTCACTTGACTCTCTACGGCTCCATTGCGTGTGCTCGGGATAGAAGTTTTGTATAAATGTATCGCCATGCTATTTAGTGTTTTTTAATTTAAGTTCTTTTCTTTCTAAGAGGTGGAATAGAATAACCCGGTTGAAGCGTAATGATCATACGTTTGTAATGCATTGTATGTCCCTTAATAGATCGCACTCTTCTACCCTTTATCGGGAGTCTATGACTATTCATAGCTATTACCTTGACACCAAAGAAGAGTTCGACCCATTGCTTTATTTCTGTTCTAGTTGATCCCGATTCGACATTAAAAGTATATTGATTTTTCCCCAATAACCGAATACTTTTGTCTGTAAATACTGCATATTTTATTCCATTCATAAATATATTTTCTTCCCTATGAGTTCTAGTCTCAATAAGACTACTAGTTTTTTTATTGTTCATATATATTTTATAGAATATACCACACCAATTCGTTATGTATGGATGATGAGATTCCATTGATACAGAGCCAATCGTTCTTTTTTCTCTGATAGATGGTCTGGATTCAAATCCTACTGAAAGGTCCAGTAGAGATCAGAAATTATTATAATTAATTAATTATAATATTATAATATATATATATATATTAATATATAAATTATTGAAATTAATTATTTAAATAATAATCTAATTGAAGTTTAGTAAGAATCAATTTCAATTTAGTTAAATTATTTATTTAAATAATAAATTACATAATAAATAATAATAATAAATAATAATAATAAATAATAATAATCTAATTGAAGTTTAGTAATTAGTTAGTAATAATAATAATTGAAGTAAAGTAAGAATCAATTTCAATTTAGTTAAATTATTTATTTAAATAATAAATTACATAATAAATAATAATAATAAATAATAATAATAAATAATAATAATAAATAATAATAATAATCTAATTGAAGTTTAGTAATTAGTTAGTAATAATAATAATTGAAGTAAAGTAAGAATCAATTTCAATTTAGTTAAATTATTTAAATAAATAATAAATTACATAATTAATAATAAATAATAATAATAATAATAAATAATAATAATCTAGAAGTTTAGTAATTCTTCTTTTTGGAGGGAGGTTTTCATTGGGGTGCATCCAGTAGGAATTGAACCTACGACTTCGCCAATTATGAGTTGGGCGCTTTAACCATTCAGCCATGGATGCTTCGGGGGAATCCTCGTACCTGGTGAATAACCAAATTCCAATTGAAGTGAAATCTTTTAGATAAATCAATGCATTATAGGAGGTTTAAATACAACAAATGCATCAATTCAAATACTGGGTTTTCGAGTTGCGAGAGATATTTAGAGAGATCCGGAATTCTCGCGATTTCTTATATTCATGGACTCAAATTAATTCAGCGGTATCTTTGATTCACATTTTTTTCTATCAAGAGAGTTTTATCAAACTCTTGGATTCCCGAATTTGGAGTATCCTACTTTCACGCAATTCACAGGGTTTAACAAGGAATCGATATTTCACGATCAATAATGTAGTATTCTTTGTAGTAGCGATCCTTCTATATCGTATTAACAATCGAAAGATGATCGAAAGAAAAAATTTCTATTTGACAGGACTTCTTCCTATACCTATGAATTCCATTGGACCCAGCAATGATAATATATTGGAAGACTCAAAAGATTCAACCAATATCAATAGGTTGATTGTCCCACTCCTGTATCGTCCAAAAGGAAAAAATATATCTCAGAGATCTTTTTTCTCTGATATATGGTCAGAACTTCATCTGGATTCAAATCCTACTGAAAGGTCCAGTAGAGATCAGAAATTATTAAAAAAAGAAGAAGATGTTTCTTTTCTTTTTTCTAGGCGATCGGAAAATAAAGAAATAGAAAATATAGTCAAAATAAGTATGTATTTAAAAAAGACTGTCTCAATTCATCCTATTTCATCCGATCCAGGATGTAAGATGGTTACGAAGGATGAACTTGACAGTTCCAATAAGATTTCCTTATTGAACAAAAACCCACTTTTTGGTTTATTGCATCTATTCCAGTACTGGAACAGGGGGGGATACATGTTACACCACTATTTGGAATCAGAAGAGAGATTCCACGAACTGGCGGATCTATTGAATCTATCAATAACCGAGCCGTATTTGGTGTATCAGAAGCGATTTTCTTTTTCTATTGATTCTTTCAAATTGGATCCAAAACGATTCTTAAATGAGGTATTCAGGAATGAATCAAAAAAGAAATCTTTATTGGTTCTACCTCCTTTTTTTTATGAAGAGAATGAATCTTTTTATCAAAGGATCATAAACAAATGGGTCCGCACCTCTTGTGGGAATGATTTGGAAAATTCAAAACCAAAAATAGTGGTATTTACTAGTAACAACATAATGGAGGCAGTCTATCAATATAGATTTATCCAAAATCTGATTCAAATACAATATAGTATCTACGGGTACATAAGAAATTTATGGAATCAATTCATTAAAAAGAATAGATTCAATCGCAACTTCGAATATGGAATTCAAGGGTATCAAATAGAAAATGATACTATGAATCATAGAACTATAATGCAATACACGATCAACCAACATTTATCAAATTGGAAAAAGAGTAAGAAGAAAAGGTTCGATCCTCTTTTTTGGATTTCTCGAACCGAGGGATCTATGAATAGGGATCCGAATGCATATAGATATAAATGGTCCAATGGGACCGAGAATTTCCAGGAAAATTTGGACCATTTCATTTCCGAGCAGAATAGCCGTTTTCAAGTAGTGTTTGATCGATTACGTATTAATAAATATTCAATGAATTGGTCTGAGGTTATCGACAAAAAAGATTTATCTAAGTCACTTAGTTTCTTTTTGTCCAAGTTTTTTCTCTTTTTGTCTAACTCCTCACTTCCTTTTTTCTTTGTGAGTTTCGGGAGTATGCCCGTTCATAGGTCCCAGATCCACATCTATGAATTGAAAGGTCCGAATGATCCACTCTGTAATCCGTTGTTAGAATCAATAGGTCTTCAAATAGGTAATTTGAAAAAAAGTAAAACCTTCTTATCGGATGACTACCATACTTCCCAAAAATCGAAATTATTGATCAATGGAGGACCAATATCACCATTTTTGTTCAATAAGATACCAAATAGGATGACGGATTCCTATTTCTCAATGATATCCCACGGTCAAGACAATTGGTTGAATCCCGTGAAACCATTTCATAGAAGTTCATTGATATCCTCTTTTTATAAAGCAAATCGACTGCGATTCTTGAATAATCCATATAATTTAGGCTTCCATTGGAACACAAGATTCTCTTTTTATGTGGAAAGGGCCTGTATCAATAATTATGATTTTCTGTATGGACAATTCCTCAATATTTTGTTCAGTCGAAACAAAAAATTTTCTTTGTGCGGCGGTAAAAAAAAACATGCTTTTTTGGAGAGAGATACTATTTCACCAATCGAATTACAGGTATCTAACATTTTAATACCTAAGGATTTTCCACAAAGTGGTCACGATAGAACTAGTTACTCGATCGCAGATATTTCTGGAACACCTCTAACAGAGGAAGAAAAATTCCATTTTGAAAGAATTGATTGTCAACCTCTTTCAGATATGAATCTACCTGATTCAGAAGGGAAGAACTTGGATAAGTATCTAAATTTCAATTCCAACATGGGTTGGATTCAAACTCCATATTCTGAGAAATCTTTCCCATCCGAAAAGAGGAAAAAACGTAGTTCTTATGTAAAAAAATCCCTTGAGAAAGGGGAGATGTATAGAACCTTTCAAAGAGATAGTGTTTTTTCAACTCTCTCCAAATTGAATCGATTCCAAAGATATATACCATGGTTACTTACCTCTACAGGGCACAAATATATAAATTTAATATTTTTAGAGACTTTTTCAGACCTAGTGACGATACTAAGTAGTAGTAAAAAATTTCAAAAATTTATATCCATTTTTCATGATATTATGCATGGATCAGATATATTATCGGGAATTATTAAGAAAAAATTGTGTCTTTCACAATGGAATCTGATAAGTGAGATTTCGATGAAGTCTTTCCATAATCTTCTGCGCGAAGAAATTATTCATCGAAATAATGAATCACCATCGACACATCTGAGATCACTAAATAGTCAGGAGTTCTTCTATTCAATCCTTTTCCTTCTTCTTTTTACTGGATATCTCATTTTTACACATATTCTCTTTGTTTCTCGATTGTATGGTGAGTTACAGACAGAGTTCCAACAGGTCAAATCTTTGACGACTCCATCCTACATGATTGAGTTGCGAAAACTTCTGGATAGGTATCCTACATCGAGACTTAATTCTTTCTGGTTAAAGAATCTCTTTCTAGTTGCTATGGAAGAATTAGGAAAGTTTATAGAAGAAAGACGAGGTGGCAGCAACATGCTATGGGGTGGTGGTGCCATTTATGAGGTCAAATCCATACGTTCTAAGAAGAAAGATTTTAACCTCATCGATCTCATAAGTATTATACCAAATCCCATCAATCGAATAGCTTTTTTGAGAAATACTAGACATCTAAGTCATACAAGTAAATTGATATATTCCTTCATAAGAAAAAGAAAAAAGGTAAATAGTGATTGGATTGATGATAAAATAGAATCCTGGATCTCGAACAGTGATTTGATTGCTGATAAAGAAAGAGAATTCTTGGTTCAGTTCTCTACCTTAACGGCAGAAAAAGGGATTGATCAAATTCTATTGAGTCTGACTCATAGTGATCATTTAGCAAAGAATAACTCTGGTTATCAAATGATTGAACAACCGGGAACAATTTACTTACGATATTTAATTGACATTCATAAAAAGGATCTAATGAATTATGAGTTCAATCCATCTTGCTTAGCAGAAAGACGGATATTCCTTGCTCATTATCAGACAATCACTAATTCACAAACCCCGTGTGGGGCTAGTAGTTTTGATTTCCCATCCAATAGGAAACCTTTTTCGCTCCGCTTACCCCTACCCCTAGGAGGGGGTATTTTAGTGATTGGTTCTATAGGAACTGGACGATCCTTTTTGGTCAAATACCTAGCGAAAAACTCTTATGTTCCTTTCATTACAGTATTTCTGAACAAGTTCCTGGATAACCATCCTAAGGGTTTTAATATTGATGAGAATGATAGTGAAGAGCAAATTTTTGATGAGAGAGAGGGTACCATTTACAGTCTTTTACCTAGTAACGAGAGTCAGGATAGTTACTATAGTTACGATAGTGATGATAGTGAGGATTTCGACCGTGACCTTGATAGGAAGCTCAAGTTTATAACTATGAAGGATCCCCTACCTAGCGATCTTATACCGGAAATAGACCGATTTTTGATTACCCTTCAATTCGAATTAGCAAAAGCAATGTCTCCTTGTATAATTTGGATTCCAAACATTCATGATCTGAATATGAATGAGTCCAATGACTTATCCCTCGGTCTATTATTGAACTATCTTTCTAGGGATAGTAAAAGATGTTCCACTAGAAATATTCTTGTTATTGCTTCGACTCATATTCCCCAAAAAGTAGATCCCGCTCTAATCGCTCCGAATAAATTAAATACATGCATTAAGATACGAAGGCTTCTTATTCCACAACAACGAAAGCACTTTTTTACTCTTTCATATACAAGGGGATTTCACTTGGAAAAGAAAATGTTCCATACTAATGGATTTGGGTCCATAACGATGGGTTCCAATGTAAGAGATCTTGTAGCACTTACCAATGAGGCCCTATCAATTAGTATTATACA